CGCCTATCGGAAGAGGGATTCGAACCCCCGTGTGCGAATTATGATCCCGCTGTTCTACCCTACTAAACTATTCCGACATGCTGATTATGATCCCGCTGGTGCAATAATCTACCGCTTCCTAGTTGTCGGGTTAGAATTCGCTTTACGCCCCCCCCGTGCCTCTCCCTATCTGGGCGGCTATGATCGCATAGCCCGAAGAAAAGTAAGCGGCCATCACGAAGGCTGCAAGACGGGTCTTTATAAATAAGCTTGATTGCCCCGCCCGGCCTACGGCGAATTGAGCCAGCGGGCTCCGGTTGGGCACTCTTCCCTCTTGGGGTGGGTTAGAGGGTGCGTAAGCAATGTCGGACGAGCGACGGCTGAAAGAAGGTTTGGGGGGCGGCCTCCGTCTGGGGCACGGCCGTCGGTTCATCAATGCTTAAGTTGCACAAATGGGTCTTCGAAGGATACCTGTAAGTTCCTCGAAAGTATTAAATGATGTAGGGCTTGGGACCATCCATTCAAGTGTCGTTGAATTCTGTTCAACAGCCCAAGGACTTGGAGCACGCTTGTTTTCACTAGTTAGAGTAGGAAAAACCACTACAAAGAAACAAGAAATCCCTGCTACTACAGAAACATATGAGTCGAAACTATTCCGTCCAGCGTAAGCATCTGCATGCTTTTTTTTATAATAGCCATTAAATAAGAAGCCTATACAGCCCCCGTCCCCCAGTCCACTCCCCGTGCACAGCCCAAAAAACTTTGATGATTTGCCATAGCTGGCGCCAATGAATCGAAGCTGGAAGACCAGCCCATATTCCGGGCACGGAAGCCTTTGTATGGTATAGAATTCGCTGAACGAGCCACGTCGTATTTAGAAGCAACCGGTAGAATTGTCTCTATAAACTAGCGCACTAACAAGGGGATGAGAGGTAGAGAAATACTGAAGAAGCTCAATAAAAGGATGATGCTGCAGTTTAATAACATTGCAATTACCGAGTCCATGGCGGTGGGATAAGGAAAGCTGCCCGAAGGTCCTAAAACGACTCGAGCCGAGCTCTCCACCCACGAATCATCGATAGGTTCCGAGGGTGCGGCGGCAGCGGGCCGCTCCCCTATCACAATTGTCAGAATCAGGACCACCGGACTTGCTGCTTCACATTCTTCCAATTTATGTTCGTTCTCCAATTTCATTTTATCCAATTCCAAATCGTGATTGGATTTGAGAGTTACCTCCGCGAGTGAAAAATGAAAAGGGATAAAACCCAATAGATAGTTTGACAGGGTCTCACGTCGACGCCTTTTGCTTTCTCTGTTAGCCCAAGGAGGGTTCCGAAGCCCGCTCCTCCATATCGGCGGACGACTTGCCCAACCCCATAACCCAGTTGGGCGACCCGCCGCCCGACTTGCCAACTCCGGGGTACCCGAAGCGGCGGCTAATCGCGAGTTTTTCTTTCTTTCAGGTAACCCGGTGCCCCCCCCTCGCTGTCCGGGGCGGCGGGCAGCCTACCCGCCGCCGCGCTATGCCCCGACTCACCGAGCGTAACGTGTCAGTTTCACTAAGGGCGCCGGTAAATGAAGGGATTGCCATATCGCTCTTCGTTTTCGGAGCCTGCCGCCGGGCCATCGTCCGACGCACCACCCCCGCCGACTGAGCTGATTAGCCGGTGAAACCCTTTTGCAAGACTTGGAAATTTAAAGGCAGGCAAGGAAGGGATTAGAAAGATTCCGAGGAAATAAATAGGGCCACCACCAGGGCGCAATACATTTGAATTTCTTCTATTCCTGTATATAACATCATAGCAACAAACGAAGATGAAGCGGCGATAGCTCCTGCATGAACCACTGGAAAAATGATAGCAGGTCAAAACGAAGCGATTAAACCGCCGTAAGTATTGATAGAAACTGGGATTATTGAAGAGACGGCAGAATGAACGGGATGATTTCTGGCACGTGTATACCGGGAGTACCCGAAAAAGAGCGATAACCAACCAGAGGAACATAAAAAAGTATCATGATGAAATTTTAATTTGATTTTTCTATTCCCCTTCCTTGTAGCTGCGTCATCGTATTCGAGATTGGAAATTGAAAGCTCGTAAAGTCGATTTTTTCTCTCATTTCTCCGACACTTGCCACTTCTCATGGAATTAGAAAAAAGGAGTCGATCCAGCCACAGGTTCCCCTGCGGCTACCTTGTTACGACTTAACCTCAGTCAATGGCCCAACCTTGGTCTCCTACATGAGATCACCAATGCCTCTAGCAGACCGCACTCAGCAACGGCGTGGAACACCCCGAGTAATGGGTGATCTTTGGTTGGCTGCTTCGGGCGAAACCAATTCCCATGGTTTGACGGGCAGTTTGTACAGGGCCCGAGTACTTATTCACCGCGGCATGCTGATCCGCGATTACTAGCGATTCCAACTTCATGTTCTCGAGTTGCAGAGAACAATCCGAACTTAGGCAATCTTTCTGGATTCGCTCCGCCTTACAGCATTGCTTCCAATTGTAATTGCCATTGTAGCACGTGTGTAGCCCAGCCCATAAGGGCCATGCGGACTTGACGTCATCCCCACCTTCCTCCAGTATATCACTGGCAGTTTTTTGTGAGTGCAGCACATGGCTTGGAGTGTCAATCATTTTGACTAAGACTGAGTTCCTCAGTGTGAAGTGTACGATGCTCCGAGAGCTTCGTTCGTCGGAGAGTACCGTATTGAAACTTTGTATATGGTCATATTCTTTTCGGAATGGGCCACACGGCGTTTGCAGAGACTCAGCTCATTGGTATCCTCCATTTTCACGGCGTAGTCTTCGTCAGTCCCCAGTGGTCAAGGATTGAACCAGAGCATGTCTTAGCAACACAAAACGAGGGTTGCGCTCGTTATAGGACTTAACCCAACGTCTCGAGACACGAGCTGACGACAGCCATGCAACACCTGTATGAATTTCCGTACCATCCCGTTAGGAACAAGCACACTTATTCATATGTCAAGGGCTGGTAAGGTTTTGCGCGTTGAATCGAATTAAACCACATGCTCCACCGCTTGTGCAGGCCCCCGTCAATTCCTTTGAGTTTCAGCCTTGCGACCGTACTCCCCAGGCGGAGTGTTTAACGCGTTAGCTCAGCCCCTGATCATCACATATTTTTCACGATTATTGGAACTTGAAGGAAACAATCGAGTCACACTACCTTTGCAGTAATTTAAGCATTAAGCCGAGCTTAAGTCGGACCGAAAGGGTGCAATATCAGTAGACCAAGAACGAACACTCATCGTTTACAGCATGGACTACCAGGGTATCTAATCCTGTTCGCTCCCCATGCTTTCGCACTTTAGCGTCGGTTAAAGAACCAGAAAGCTGCCTTCGCTTTTGGCGTTCCTTCGTATATTTTTGCATTTTATCGCTACACACGAAATTCCGCTTTCCTCTATACCTTACTCTAGTAAATTGGTTTTGAAAGCATTCCGCCAGTTGAGCTGGCGACTTTCACTTCCAACTGGATTCACCGCCTACGTGCCCTTTACGCCTAGTCATTCCGAATAACACTTGCCCCCCCCGTCTTACCGCGGCTGCTGGCACGGAGTTAGCCGGGGCTTCTTCTTCGAGTCTTGTCATAATCGCATACTCGACGAAAGAGCTTTACAAGCTGCATTGCCCTTCTTCACTCACGCCATATTGCTGGATCAGGCTTTCGCCCATTGTCCAAGATTCCCCACTGCAGCCTCCCGTGGGAGTCTGGGCCGTGTCTCAGTCCCAGTGCGGCGGATCGCCCTAACAGACCCGCTAAGCGTCGTTGGCTTGGTCAGCCTTTACCTAACCAACTACCTGATGCTTTGTGGGCTCATCAAACAGCGCCTTTTAGCTTTCGTTCATTCGGGATTTGGCCCAAACTGTTTGGCAGATTCCCACATATTACTCGCCCGTTCGCCACTTTGTTTTCAACGGTTCTCACGGTTGATCGGAGGCCGCAGGCTCAACTGAGTTGAGCAGCTCGGAGAAAAGGGTTTCTCCCCCGAATGCGACCTTCAACACGTAACAACGAAAGCAACGTTCGACTTGCATGTGTTAAGCATATCGCTAGCGTTCATTCTGAGCCAGGATCAAACTCTTTTTTTTGAGTATGATTATTTAATTTACGCATAAATAGGATTTGAACCTATAGAAACTTACAATATAAATCATCTTGCGTATCACTAAATCGGGCATCGTACTAGGAATAAATTAAAAATAAGGGGCACCGAGAACAAAAAATTGCACGAATATTTCCATACATTTTATATGATGCTTCATCCTCGGGTTTCAGCCCCAAAACGCAAAAATTTGAGTGTTTTTTCGTTTTGACGATAACGGGAATGAAATAAAGATGTATATATATAAAAGAAAGACAATCCAACCACAGGACCCTGTGGTTACCAGATTACGAGTTTGCGAAGTTGGAAATCCAACACATTCCTTACGGGCCTTTGGTTAGCACGTGTTTTAACCAAAAAAACCCTTTAACTTATTTAATGACCAGTACGAGAAGAAAAGCTAGCACCCATGGACTCTGACGACGGGCTAGGGGGTCGGTAACGACTACAAATGAGAAGCATAATATACCCTTAAATAACGGCGGAAGTTCTTCACGCTTATATAGCTGACTTTACAGAACCAGTAAAGGCTAGCCAAACCTTAACATTACGGCATAAATAATTCTGCATAAAAACTATCCGAATAATTATACCAAGTGCAAAATGAGCTTGAGAAAGCTCTCTGGATATGACCATACAAAGTTTTCATTCATACGGTACTTACTCTCCGTGGCTACACAAATCTTTATCTCTGCGATACTAACGTCTTTGTACCAAATTCGGGTCTAATGATATTTCGAATGCCTGACTCACGAATTTAACAATTTTCTGGCAATCCGTTTTACCGTAAATGAAAAAGTAGATGCTTTTTCACCCTTTCTATAAGCAACTTTCAGTGCATTCAATGTAAAAATTTTTTGTAGGCAAACCCAACCTCTTTTTCATATTTCACCCCTTATATATGATAACTGATCCTTATACATGATTATTCATCAAACTTCGTATCCCCATCACATTGTCTAACGTATTCCTATGAACTTGTACCCAATCTCCCGTCCGTGGGTATCCTTAAACACATAACAATTGGGTGTCAAGTGGAGTTGACATAACCTTTTCATCAAGAACTAGAGCCAAACCTTTTAAATCAGGATCAAGCGCTCTAAGAACGTTTATCATCTCAAAACTCTTTAATAGTTAAAAATATAAACTTGTATTCGATTGTTCGACGACTTTTAGTTATAATAAAGTTTGTATCCATTTCACTCGAACCCCCCCGGGCATACCTTGGGTTCTCATTTCACTTTAGAGAAAAAATCTGGACCTTCCTATTAAACTTTACTGATTGGGTACGGTAACCGTAATAATCTCGCAGCTATTATTAATAAGTCGTCACAACAGACCCCGCCGTCCCATTTCTCTTTAACCGCCGTGACCGCTAGATCTTACTATTAAAGCTATAAACATATTTATCAAAATTTGCAAGCGATTTGGAATTATGAATCTCGAACGGCTCTGTTTTAACATATCTATTGGTAGAAGTTTTCATATTAAAGACGTTCTACCGGGGCGGCAAAGAATCCACACCATTTAAACTATTTCCCGTCAATTTAATCTTATCAATTCGATGCTCGAATTCGTACTGAGTTGAACCGTACTTATACAACTCGAGATTCCCGAAAGGATACTTAAATTAAACTTGTCAAAATTTTTGTTACATTTAAAGTTTTACAACTTGAACACATTACCTTACTTTGAAACCAATCAACTAATTTATTTGTATCAACGGTCTCGGCAGCTTTCTGCAGACCCGCCGCCATGGCTGAGATTCTACCTCTAGACAAGTGCAATTGTCCTCGGGGTTTCCAAAACGGACTTTTTATGAAGATTTATTAAAGGCCTCGGCAACAGTAAAAACCTCATTTAGAGATAACGTCGGAATAAATCCGTCGACCATAGATAGTCGACACGACTAAACCCCTATGAATTAGAATCCCGTTCAAAATTAAACCTAAAACTCATCCAATAAACCCCGTTACTAAACTAGCGATGCAAGGGTTTGTAAGTTCACCTACCTCCCACGTGACCCCCTTCAAACCCTCCAATATTAACTACCCTCCGTACGACCTCTCATTGTAATGAATGAACCTGGACACGAATTTACTCCTTTCTTTATCTCATTAAAGTCTCGAAATGTTTGCATTTTGGCTAGAGTGGAATAAGGTATTAGATAAATGTGGTACATTGGGCAGTCCGCTGGTTCAGGAAGTGGAACTCCCGTCATACTTTTCGAAATACTTGAAATACAACCTGTTAGAGAAGTAGAATTAATCCGCTCACCTTCAATCGAAATAATATGATTTGAATTCACTCCCGGATCAATGCTCACTATCAATAGTCGGTAAGACAATACCTTATTACCGAAAATGGAATTAAAACTTCGGTTCCTATCTTTGACCCTCTTTCTATCTCCAGCATCCAATCCCCTGACACATTATTCTCCCCGAGTGTGTCAAAAAATCTACGAAATACTTACCATACTTAGAAAGTGTACTATTGGAATCATTCCGAACATATTCCGAATCGAGACAGAAACTTCTAATATATTTTTCATGGGTCCATCGTTGGTTGCACCGATCGGCTTCGCTATTCCTCCAAGTCACTTTACTGTAATCTGTTGGCTCATCTATCACAGGCCTCATCAAATTTACTATTAAAATATTTAACCCTATTAGTACTATAACAATATGCGTTGGTTACAATCTCCTTAACTAAATCTTTAGAAATTAAGGTTTGTGAAGAAGACTTCAAATTTGAATACATTAATTTCGGTTGATAAACCGGAGGAGTATAATCCGAAAGGTTTGATTCATAAATATATTTATTAAAACCGGTCCCTAGCAGCCTGCATATGAATCCTGAATTTTATTTGCAAGTGTACACAGATGATTTCTGTGAGCTATGCCGTATCCTGTTCGCAGTTCCAGTGAGCTCTTAGCTGTAAGCTGCGAACATACAACAGCCGCGAGCGCATAACCAACTTCCTCGCGGAGAGCAGGAGCCCCAATAATAAACCCCAATAATAAACATAGGCTACAATAAGAATAAACATAGGCTATAATAAGCCCCTCGCATCGGGAAGGCACCTCCTTCGGTGCCTCTACCACTCGAATGTAGTAAATCAATTATTTCATGGAATAATAATAGTAATATACAAAAGCATATATGGATAGAGAAAGCACAGCTTAATAATAGAAGATACGTATATAATAAGAAAACCATGGGGCGCATAGGGTGTCACTACTAATAAATGAATTTAGTAGTGACTTTTCATTATTTAGGAGAAATAAACGCGTTGGAATTTTTATTTAATGGGGGGCCGCCGCCGGCCGTGGGCGTGAATCCACGAGCCGGCCGTATCGGCTGGCGGAGAAGCCATTTCAGGTCCATTACAAAGGACCTTTCTTTCGGGGAACCAAAGAAGTCTCCTTTGGGCCCTTCCGACCGATGAAACAAAAAATTATTTCTTTCCCATCATATATTTTAACTCTTTCTTTCGTCATAACGCATTATTCCACCACCCATCTCGGATCGTCAGGATGATAATTCATCTGGTTTTCGACCACAACATTTGGCCTCACCTCAGGTACCCTCCCCCCCCGCCCCCCCCAGGATTCTATGAGCTGTACAAGTCTACGATAGGAGCCGACGAGGGCCCCACCCCAGGAGGGGGACTATCATCAGGGGGGGGGCGGGAGAAAAAGGAAACTGACAGGACGAAATTGCAACAAAAATATTCATTTTTCGTTTTTCTTAATCAAGCAAGAAGGTCTAGATCTATTTTATAAGGAAATCGTATTTGTTGAGGTTCGTATAATACCACAGCTTTTAGTGTTTTATAATTAACTTCTAAATGATTAGGTTTCATTCTCCCTATTCGGTTAGTTTGTAAATTTCGTCTTATGTTCGATTCGAAAAAAGCTAAAGAATTTTCCTGAATAGATATAAGATCACCGTTGGATACTTGAAACCCAGGAATATTGACCTTTTTATGATTGACACAAATATTTTGATGATTTATTAGTTGCCTCGCTTGAAACATAGTTGAACAAAAATTAAGACGAACCAGAATAACGTCCAATCTTTTTTCTATATCGAATAGCAAACTGTTTTTCTTATCCATATAAGTGCGTGTTTTAGCCCTTTGCAGCTTTCTCATTGGTAAATTTCCATAAAAAAGGGACAACTTTTTCATAGTTCGCAATTGTACGGAAAAGTCAGATTGTTTTTTATTTCTCTTGTTCCTCCTAAGCTCCGAAATAAGTAATTTTTGTTTCAGAGTAAGTTTTTTGGTCTGCCAAACATTTTCCAAAATTTGGCGACAAACTTTAAATCTTGATGCAAACATATGAAGTTTAATTCGTTTTTTTTTAGCCATTGCGGATAACGGGAATCGAACCCATATCCTCTGCTTGGAAGGCAGATAATTTACCTTTAATCTATATCCGCATCGATAAAAAAAATAGAATTTTACCATCCATCATTATCGCCGATGATTCATGATCAACACTTGTTTGATTCGCGAAATGAGGGTATTTGGGTGGGGGTATCGCGAAGCTCGTTGAACACAGTGACTAGAGACTGGGAGCTGGCTAAACGAGTAGCATATCTGTATGGGCGAAAAAGATATTTTTATTTCCTGCGGCATGCTTCTATGGCCTGTAGGGGGGAAGCTTGAATGAAAAGAAGCGGGCCCGCGGAGTAAGCGAGGCACGGAGCATAAAGCTGTTATGCGAGAGGGAGGCTTAGGGACAGATCTAGCTACTGGGAGAAAGTGGAGCTATTCTCACTGACTAGCTTGTTCTCGCTCTTCGATCGGCTACACCCCCCATGCTAATGGATGGAGCCAATAAAGCTCTGGGCTGCTGACGCGTCTACGTTGTTCATTCTTCGGTAGAGGGCACACAAAATCTAGAGATTTTATCCTCCTTCTCCGACAGCAGCTCTTGCAGATTTCGAACGGTCATGTTTAGTGAATGACTTACGCGAAGCCCCGTGGAATACGGAATAGCCCGCCGGGCTACTCCGACTCCGGCTCGAACGTTTTCGCCAAGACCTATCCTTCTGGTGCTCGTGCGCGGAAATCGTCAAGCCATTTCTAGCCCTCGGGCCTTCCCACTCGGGTCGCGTACTCCGTGCTTTGGGCCCTTCGAGTTCGGGTCGAGCCCTACGAGTCTAGCCAAACGAAACAAAAATTTTCGTGTATTCTCTGAACTTTAATTCACATAGTAATTGAATATTAGGTTTCTTATTGTTCGCTTCAAGCTCAAGAGCTTATTACGAAAGGGATGGATGTCTGAGCGGTTGAAAGAGTCGGTCTTGAAAACCGAAGTATCGAGAATACCGGGGGTTCGAATCCCTCTCCATCCGTGGGTATGTCAACGAATCAATCAACTGCATTCTCTTCAATGCGTTTCCCCGGAACCTATGGCCCCCCTTCCTTGAGCACTCGACCTATAAGGAGAGGGTCGGGGAGCCACCTCTCCCTCTGGTGTTCGTGGGCGGAAATCGTCAAGCCATTTCTCCCCGCCTTCGGCCCCCCCTCGGTGGGCCCAAAGGAAGGGTCCAAAGGAGACCGCTTTACGAAAGAAAAAAAGGCGCAGAAACTTAAAAGTATCTGCCCGCAGGCACGCGATGCGGAAACAAACGAAAGGTATGGGACTTGGACTCTTTTGTCTGACCGCCCCCCCCCCGGACTTTGTCTCGTCGGACACCACGGAACCGAAATACTGTCTGACAAGGAAGGGCCCGCGACTGTCTGACAGTTTCCCCAGGGGGCCTGTCGGGCAAAAAAACTGATTTACCCAAACAAAATATTTTATTTTGCCGCGGTACAAAAATCGATTGAACCAATTTCAATTCGTACGGATAGAGGGACTCGAACCCCCACGAACATTGTGGTCACCAGAACCTAAACCTGGCATGTCTACCAATTCCATCATATCCGCCAACCCCCTGAAGTTATGCAGTCAATCACTAGGCCTCGGATGAAAAGAAAATATAGAAGATAAAAGCGTGGTTAAAAGAAACTGTTTTAGCCACCTCGACCGGGAGAGGGGTAGAAAAATCTAGATTTTTTCTGCTACGCGCATTCTTTCTCAGCCATTTATAGAAGCATCGCACCTATGGGTGGAAAATGTCAAACGAAGAAATATTTCGTAGAGTATCCGGACCTGAAACTTTACAGTATCTGCCCGCAGGGACGAGAACCCTTTTTTTGTCTCACAAACCCGCGGCCAGAGCCTATAATGATTCTTTTCAGGTAACGCCGTAGTAAGTAGGGGTGCCCGACCCCAGCAGCCATCCACGAAGGTTTAGCTGCGCCCTAACGTTCAGCTAATGCAAGTTGAGTAACGAAGTTACGATCGTAGAAAAATTTTTATAATGCCATTACAAAGTGCGTGCTTCGCTTAACTCAGTTATGCTCGCATGGTTGAACAGGGATGAAGAGAAGAGAATAATACATTTTTCCTTCTCTGAGCCGGGAAACACGCAAGCTTGGTCCACAAATTTTTCCATTTTTTATATATATATCGAATTTTCGCCTGTTAGGCTTAGCGCAATGGCTCGTAATGATCCCTCCGCTAAGTGATCTTTGGACGCGTATACGAACTGCCGGAATTACTAGATCCGAAGTTTGGGTATAGCAGGACTCGAACCTGCGACCTTTAAGTTAAAAGCCTATTGCTCTACCAACTGAGCTATACACCCGTAGATTCTTGATTATGATAATTTCAATTCCTTAATTGGACAACAGATTCGTGAAAAACAATTCTGACCCAAAATGCGAGCCATGAACAGAGCGTATAGCGATTCATCCACCGCGTAGCGATAGATAAAACAATAGATATATTTTTTTATTTTCACATTTTGGAACTGGGAAACAGAAAAACTAGGATGAGCGAGAGAACGAAGTGGAGAGAGCCACCATCAGATATTTGGTCACAGCTATCTATTGACCGCTTTACCAATCAAAGTGGTCAAGAGATAGCTTAGAACTGGGTCCGAACGAGGAGCCGAGGACCAGAAATGGCTTGTTGATCTCCGCGCACTTCGCCGAAATGGCTGAGAGGGTTCTTTCTCCGTAATGCAGTTCTTCCTCAGCTATTTCGGCTAGTGTCCCGTCAGTTTATTTATTTTCTTATCAGTTCTTCCTTCCTTTTTGTCGGTTTTTCTACTTCGTTACGGTTGGCAGGCGGGGCCCCTTTTTCGGTTCTTAGGAGAATGAAAAAAAGAGATATATATTTTTTTTCAGTGCCGTGTGGACGATTACTATACGACGCAGGCCTCCAGCCTCTCGTCGCAGCGCTATGCGCTTTTCTCGCCCCCCCCTCCCCCCTACGGCCTTCATTCGCTTCCCCCAAAAACAATATTATAGCAAAGTTCGGAATCAACTTCAACACATCACCCAGCTGCCAAGCCGCCGCGGGTGGATGGATCTACTATTACATAAATCTAGCGCGAAATGTAATATGCATCCTTGTACCGTCTTTCGGCCCAACGGTCATTACTTTGGTCTCATGGAATATGGGCTTAGTAGGACTCGAACCTACAATATCACCGTTATGAGCGGTGCGTTTGAACCAATTAAACTATAAGCCCTGGATTCGCTATGCCCACTAACATAGCAAATTAAGCCGCCCACTCGCGGGCGGCGCTATGTGGAGTAGAGAACCGAACGAAAAAGAGGCGCCCCGCTCCCCCAATCGTCTGGTCGAGTGCTATGCACCTATCCTTCAGGTTTTCGCACTACGTGCCTCCTTTCGTCGAGGCAAAGGAGTCCGAAGAATCTACAAGCCATTTCCGGACGAGGGCCGGAAATGGCTTGTAGATTTCCTTGGCTTTACGAAAGAAAGAAGGGGTTCGACAAGCCAAATGGAATCCCCTTTGGACCCTGTAAAAGTGAGCAGAAAAAGATATGGAAAAAAGATTTATTTCCTTTTACGTTTCTTGCTCCCTGACCTATCCCGGGGTGGTGAGTCAAAGCCTTCTAGGTGCCGCGAGCTGAAGCCCGGGGGCTCTACTGTCTAAGCGGATGCAGAGGTCAAATAAATACCCCTTGTTTCTTTTTCCTTAGCTCTTTCACGCGCGCGCGGCGAGGGAAGGGCTCGAACGTACGAAACGTTCGAGCCCTGAGGTGCTCGTTTTAGGGAATCAGAAAGAAAAGAAGAATAAATATTTGCAGCACATTAAAAGACGAATGATATTAAAAATGCCATCATTGAGGCAAACGAAGCAATAGCTTCAGTTGGAGCAAAACCCGAAATAGCGTAACCAAATAATTGCTTAGCCAATGATGGATTTCGCGCAACAGAATGAATCAAAGAATACCGATAGGGTTCCTACCCCCCCGGTCAGAACCACACGTGCGAGTTTCCCCGCATGTGGCTCGTCCATGGCAATTTCTACAGCTTCTGTAGCTTGGCCGTATAAGCGCTACCGGCCCTCCCTAGACGGGGGGGGGGGCGCCGCCCGCGACTACCCCCCTGCACCTCCTCCTAACTAAGTCATTGTAGGCATAGCGTGATCCGCTTCCTCAATTCGGCTATGGTTGCCCTAGCGGGAGCGCCGAGACCGGGATATTTCGAAAGAGTCCCAAGTGATACAGTTAAAGCTGCGAAAAAAAATTTTAACTAGCCTAAGCCTAAATGGCTGATAAGAAAGGCTCCGCGGACTGGAAATGGCTCGTAGATTTCCATGCACGAGTGCTAGAGGAACAAGAGGGGGAGAGGCGCGAAGACCAGAGAGAGAGGGTCGACCAGAGCGAGACACTCGACCAGCGGGCGGGGGACCTAAACAGATTTTTTATTGACGGAGGAGGCGCTGGATAGATAGAAGAGCCTATCGTTGTGAGTGAGTAGGTGCCCGCTCTATCCACGCCACTCCATCACGGGGTTTCTCGAATATAGTAGTCACCTGACTCCATAATATGCTTCCTCGAGTATAGTAACCTGACTGAACCTAGTAGCATGGAATTTTCCTGTAGTTTTTAGAGAGGTGGGGTAGTATAGTGACGCAACCTCCTTGCCTTTTTCTGTGATCCGCAGGTTCGGACCAGATTTGGGTAAAGCAGCCTTGGCTGACCGTAAGCCGTGTTTCCTGGCCAGGGTTAGCGCGCAGGACTTTTTATAGATGGACACAACTTTCCACAGGGAAGAGCGCTTGTTCACGAATGAATAGTAGTTAACAATGCCGCGTATCACCGATGAGAAGTGGGTAACAATGTGTTTGTCCTCCGAGGAAGCCAATCGTGGATTGGAGGTTGCCCGAGCCAAGCCCTTGGCGTTTTTTTTCGCATATCCAAGTTCCAAGGCTTTAGTTATTAAGTCCGTTATGGGAGCAATTAGTTGTGGACGAGATCGGAGTCTTACTTGGTTGACACCGGATATCTTGCCAGTGCTTGAGATTTCCACACTTCGGGTGCCGTAATATATTACTAATGCGCCCAAGTATTTGGCCATCCCGGACTCTGCGTGTAAGATTTTATGTTCGTTTATGTCCAACTTCAGTTCTTCCTGCGGGAAGTTTTGCACGGCTTTTATAATATCCAGGGCATCTCGTTTGGTGCCTATAACACCTAAAATTATGTTATCCGCGTACCGTAGGTACTTAAGTCTTTCTAATCCTTCTTTCTCAGCCATTTCTGGAAGCGTCTCTCGGCCCAAAGGGCACAAAACTTTAGGGTTTCGAAAAAAGAATAAATTTACAAAAAAATATTTTTTTTTTACGAAAATATATTTTTTTTGTTGCTCGCGGTTCATCCATTCTAGGTGTTTGATGTTTTTGATGGCCTGCCCCAATTCTGTATAGTACTTGAAGAAGGCTTTGTATTTTGAATGGATATCAACCCTTTTCCTACTATATTCTCCCGACGCGAGGCGCATATTCGCTACATTGTATTTGGGTATGAGTATGTCTTCGACGTAGCAATCCAACTTATGTAGGAAGATATTGGTACAAAGCGGGGATATTATAGAGCCCTGCGGAACGCCCTCTGTGTTGTATCCCGTTCGATCCGTAAGGTTATATACATCTATGTATCCTGCGTTAAGTAGCTTCCGCATAAGATCCTGCAGTGCTTTAGATCGCAGTACTGGTCCCATCTCCTTAATAAGCAGGTCGTGATGAATCTTGTCAAAGTCTTTCTTAATATCAATTTGTACAAGCCAAGTCGGTGCCGTCCACGAGTAACGTAGGTCTCGCAGGGCTTCATGACAGCTTCTCCCGGGGCGGAACCCGTGGCTTGAGTCTCTGAAAAGCAACTCAAAGTGCGGTTCCATGAGTCCTTTTGAAGTGGATTGCACAACTTTGTCAACCGTCGGAGCAATAGAAAGGGGCCTACTGCCGCCATCTGGTTTAGGAATCATTATCCGTTTGGCGGGTTTCGGGGCATATGCCTGCCTTCTCAACTTTCTGGATAGTTTTTCAAGGCCCTTGTCGGTCATGTCCGCTTTAGTTTTACTGTCGATTCCCGGGGCTACATTTCCTTTTGGCCCTTCATAGCCAGCCCTAAGGTTGTCTATATTGCAAATGTCTTCATAGAAGACGCGACCGAGCGCGGGAGGCATCACTGGTCCAAACTCACTTCTATTGGCCTTAGTTCTAGTAGTTGCTTCCGCCGGTTTCACTACACTCCCAAAGAAAAATATTTCAGCTTTTCTCAGTCCTCGATTTCCCGTCCTCTCCTGTTGGTCGACCCTCTCCTTTTGTCTTCGCACTACGTGCCTGCGGGATGCTTGACATAAAAAAGTTTTTTCCGCGCCTTTCTGTGGTGGCACATTACCATCTACAGTCCTTCCCTCAGAGTCTTTCACATTACGGGCATCGTCGTATACGCAACTTGGTTTGCCCAGTGTATCCCTCGGAGTACTTATGACTGATCTGTCACCCATTACATTTTTGGATATACCTTGGTCCTCCGGGGTTTGGCACCTAGGTGCTAACCCCTTCGGGGTCCATTGGGGTGATCCCTTGCTTTCACGTTTGGTTGTTTGCTCGTCGTTTAGGCTAGTGAGCGACTTTTCCTGCTTCCTGCAGTTTCCCCCATGGGGTTGTTTGCACAAAGGGTTTAGTTGGCCCTTAGTGCCTTCCTCTGGGCCTCCTTCGTTGGAGGGAGTAACGCTTGACTCTGAAGCACTCGCGAACACCGTGCGACGAGATTCGACTGAAACCCATGCTATGGTTCCCTGCGGTCTGTTCCCGCTACAGGTTAGGGCTAAGGCCGTGCGATAATCTGTTAACCTTCGCTGATCCAAACGCGCTCTGGCGAGGCGCACACTAAAAACGTTTCCAATACCTACAGCAGCTCCCGCTAAAGCAATGGTCGCTGCTCCTGCTCCAATTAATTTTGCACCTTCTAGCATAACCGTTTACTTTTGTTTTTGTCAAAACAATGACCATTCATGGCTGATCAATCAAAATGCAGCCAAACTAAGAACAACCCGATATACTAAAATCGACCCTAACCCTTGTGGCCCGAAAAAGGGGGGGAGAGGGGACGGCGTCGGGTTAACAGAAGAGACATAATATGTATAATACCATATATAAGCGATAACCTTTGTCCTCGCCGGACCATGCCTGAGGCACGAAATACTCAAGATTTATGTAGATTAGAAAGAGCCTGGGTGGAGATAATGAATTCTTTCCTACCAGATAGTAGTATTTGGTAGGCTCTATGCGCTTCATTCTCGGCTTAGCACCAAGTGAGGCTCGTCGCAATAAACGGACCCACCTTACTGGCTAGCATATCCTTGAATTCGTAAATATAAACAGAAATATAAGGGCTGAATAGAAAAGTCGCTACCGAAGCAAAGTGAATTTGAACCTTTTATCTAGACCTAAACGCCGCCGCTCAGAGTGCCCGCATGCTTTTCGAATTTGAAAAGAATGCCGTGACTGGAGACAGAATCGATTCAAGAGCTAGAGATCCGACCTCGCCGTCGGTCAACTCTTCCAAATCACGGGAATAAATCGTGACGGGAACGATAACCAAGTAAGCCCGAGAGAACTATCGGTCTTGCTATACTTATCTGTAACCATAAAGGAAGTTATACTACGTAGCATGAGTCGGGCTATTTGACTGGATACACCTTGTTATAAATTCTTAGTATTCGCAATGGAAGACCAAAGGGCGTACTTGTTACGTGATGTTGCGAAAATAGATGTTTCCGCGTGGAATAAGGTGGAGCGAAGATTACGTAAAGCGTTCGGGTCGAGCACTACATGCCTTCACTTAATCTACACGCCCTCTCCCTAAGGTCGTCTACGGGCCCCCCCCTCGGGGCCTTATACTGCTCCCCGACTACGTGCCCATGGGTCCGAAGGAGACTTCTTTGGCTGGGAGAGGGACCTGAATGAATGGCACGCACGGGACTATAGGTGGCAGAGATGCTACGCAGTTTCCTTTTATTTTTCACGTAATATGAAAAGAATTTTATTGAACATATATTGCATTTGATAATGTTCGATACAATAAAAACTCTGGAATCCCCGGCCGGGATTCCGAATCGACAACGGCTCCAATGAAACAAAGTAGGTAGCAAAGGCCATCACATATGCCAAAATTCAGCTCCTTTCATAAGGTTGAACTAAGTGGAGGGAAAGAGATGGTTATCAAATACCAATCGATAGTTGAATACGTTGCTGTATCCTTTTCGAGGTGGTATTAAAAAATGATGTTATAAAAAAAGTCCGTTGGTACGCTTGAGTCATATTAATGGTTGTGACAAAGCGTTTTTGGCCGATGCCAATCCTGTTGTTTTTCATATTCCTTTTTATTCCGGTCCGAAAGGTCTAAGAAATGGCTAAGTAACATAAAGGTAATGTATTGGATTGCAAATCCTATAAAGATGGTTCGAATCCGTCCTTAGCCTACTTTACGATTCTATTGTTCCTGTAACTAACCTATTACCTACTAAGTACAAAGATCTCGACTAACCTTTAAGCTTACCCACCCCACCGTATGCAACGTAGACGGTGAGAACGACAAGCGGCCAGCGGCAAAAAAATAGATTTTTTTAGTGAGAAATAGAAAATATGGGTAATGAAGTATATGACGGAATAAGCCCGGCCGTGATGGTTTAAACGGGAATAGGGGGGGGGACTGAGAAAACAATGAGATACAAGCCTCTCTCTATGAATCTTTCATCTCAATCCGGTGATCTGGATAGAAACGAGGAGTTACAACAGAAAATATGTATATGATTCGATCATATACATATATGAATGATCCGAATGAAGTGAGAATCGAGTCGATGGATAGACATCAACATTATTATTATTACTATCCAGTAGGATCAGTAATCCAACAAATAGGGTCATTATCTGAATGGTGGGGAAATCAACACGAGGACGGGGTTAATTATGATGATCTCTCCCATCGTCATAATGATGATCAAGGATATTGAAAGGATATATCTGCTGTATATATATATATATGAATCTTAATCCTCGTGTTGATAATCATAATCACGATGATTGTAATTCAATTATGATCATCGTGATCATTCTTCTACAATTTCTATGATCATTACTATTTCCAATGATAAATACATCATTGGGAATAATCATGATATGGGCATTATTATCCTTTTCTTTATCATTCTGATGCCCATTACTAAACCCAATTGTAGATGCATAATTTCCAGTAATTGTGCTAAGAACCTCACCCTTTTTCTGTTTTTCCCTCATGATTTTTGTGATGAGAAAAGGTTCAAAAATTATGTGAGTTTCTGCTGGTACATTCGGTTACCAGAGATGGCGGCGAAGAAGGATAAGGGAAATGGGTTCACCTCTCGCGACACTCACTAAGGTACACGAGAAATGGTACATTTCTGCGATAAATCGTTCACCCGTCGTTGCCTTCTTCCTTTGCCATTTATTATTGCAAAAATGTACCATTTGATTGCTAAAATGTACGATTGAGCTAAACGTGATCGTTCGAATTTGTCACTTTTTCCCGAAAAGCAAACACAAAGTACCAAGCGCCTCATCCTTTATTAGTTATGCTCCAGGCCGCCGCCGATCTTAGGGCCAATACAATAAGCCGCCGCCCCAGCAGACGCCTCCGTACCCAGCATATGAGCGTTAATGTCCGAGGACTGGCTCATTTAAGCCTATTTCTGGGAAGCGTTTCTTTCGTAAACAACTTCATATACCGGGAGCGAGGTAATAAAGTATCCGAGGTTCGACGAACGTTCATTCCGGGGGTAGGGGTGAACGGCGTTCGAGATTGATTATTTATACGGGGCTACGATGGTGCGTGGAGCCCCGCCGCCGCGATCCCTAGTGCCATTCGCCCGAGCGGGCGGTGGCCCCCCCCCGGCCCCACATCCGATAACGGGGGGGCCGCCGTCCCACCCGACCCTTATTGTGTTTAGAAGTGGATTCGAACCACTGACACAAGGATTTTCAGTCCTTTGCTCTAACCACCTGAGCTATCTAAACGAAAAGAAAAAAGGAACTATGTGCAATTCTAATTTGTTGGTCATTCAAAAATTACTGAGTACAAACGCATATCTGGGCCATCGGATACCAACTCCTGATTTTCAGGGATATTTGTACGGATTTAGAAATGAAATGGCTATTATTGATTTAGAAAAAACACTTATTTGTTTACGAAGGGCCTGTAATTTGATTGGATCTATCATTGGTGCAAAAGGCCATTTATTATTGGTAAATACCAATCCGGAATATAATAGAATAATTCAACGAATGGCAGAAAAAACCAATCAGAGCTATATCAATCACAAATGGATTGGGGGGTTTTTGACCAATTGGAAACATATGAGAAGAGTACAAAAACACTTTCAAGATTTCTCTGCACATCCCAATTTGAAAGACGCTTTTACATCTTCGCCTTTCGATTATTTCCCACGTTTTAGAAAGATGCAAAAATGTTTTGAAGGAATCGTGACACACAATATTCCGGATTGTTTAATAATAATAAATGCAAATCAAAATTCCATGGCTATACTTGAAGCTAATCAATTACAAATACCTATTGTAGCTTTGGTGGATTCTAATATTCCAAACAGATTACATAAATTAATAACTTATCCCGTTCCAGTGAATGATGATTCTATAAAGTTTGTATACTTATTCTGTAATTTGATTGCGAAAACAGTCCTTCTTGCGAAGAGATCGCAGAGGCCAAAGGTTAAAGTAAAAAGGCTTTGAAAGAATCAAACGCTGTTACTTTGTCCTGCTCGATTAGCGAACCGATAAAAACTTGTCTCTGCTGTGCCCCGGCCAGCGTCGTCGTCAGCCACGGGTAAGCCCGGCCAATCCCGTAGATTGGCAGAGACTCCGCCGGGGGTGTTGCAGCCCTACGGGCCGAAGGTTCGGGTCGAGCACTACGTGCCTCTCGCTTCGATCGAGAGCTGAAGCCCAAAATATTACAATGTAAAAAAAATATATATATTTTTTTTCGTAGCTTTCCACTGCTTACTGTCTCCTCCTCGGCGACTACACTTGACTACGCATCTTTACTGGCGGCTGTCTCCCTTGACGATGGGGGAGCGGGTTAGAGAAGGGAACGAGACTCTTGAAAACGCGTTCTCCATCTTTGGCCTCAACGCATTTTCTGGGCCTTCCCCGTATTTATTTAGTCCATTCGCGGCGTAGTTCCACGAAAAAAAAAATATATATATTTGGGTCTGAGAACTAAAAAAAAAGAACTTCTCTCGATGGCGCTACGTGCCTTGAAAATTTTTATGAAACTGTTTTATCAACATATTTCACTCAATTTATCTATACTAATAACTACTTTTTCTCTATTTCTGTTGTATATCGTAGTCATGCCTTCAATGATAGGCTTTTCCAAAGATTTCTCATGTCATTTTCATTTAGGTCCAATTTGGATTTGTTTGTTGTTTGCCCCTCTCCCTGAACGTTTTTTTCAAAATGATTTTGAAGACGGTACACTCGAATTGTATTATTTAAGCGGTTATTGTTCGCAAAAAATCCTACTTTCTAAATCGTATGGTCACTGGGTTCTTCAAATAAGTGGTGTTTTCTGTAGTTTTCCCGTGTTACAACTTCTGTACCAATTTGATCAATCCAAAATGAATTGGTTCACTATTATTATAGGAAGCCAGATATTTACTCTTATGTGTGGTATTCATTCTCGTTCGGCTCTTGGAATCACATCCAATGGTTGGAACAGCTTGCAAAATCTAACAACCTTACCCACTTTATTGCCGTTAATCGTTTTTTGTACCTCCATCGAAACAGAATGGTTCCATGTTATTTCATTAATAGGATATTTACTTTTGTTCCTATTTCTTTTTCCCATTCTAGTCTCAATCACTTTTCAAACCGTACTAGCAAAATGATTTCAAATTCTTTTCACCAATTTTTCCTCCGGTCAAGTGTCTCGATTTGATCGACCCTGAACATAAAAAGTGGAAGTGTGCACGCTGCCGTGAAAGAGACCTCGGCATATATGCCGCCCCTAACCCTTTGATTAACCGCCGGGAGGCCGTTACGAAAGGCTAAAAGGGGCAGGGGGATGAACGATAGCCGCCTTGAAATTTGAAGGTGTTGTGCCGCTCAAGGGTGGTGAAAAAATTCGAGAAAAGAAGCTATCAAATCTTACGTACCCCACGGTCAAATTGTTACAACAGTGTACCGAAGTACTTGACGGTCTGTAAGACGATAAAATCCGCTTCGTCTGTATTTCCGCCCCGCGGCAATGGAGGACTTGGTGGATTTGTCCGATAGTCGAGTAATCGTGTTTAGTATTCGCAACTATCTCCTTTGGCATGGTCATGCACCTAAGCTAATTCGCCGCGGTGTTGATGAAGCTCACCGTAATTCCAGTCTTTGTACCATAGCTCGAGAGCGACTTCTTCTTTCTTCCCAAAGGCCCAGTCGACTCCGGCGGCTCGTTCACTGGCGGAAATTGTTTCCCTTATGGCGGATAGGTTTATGGTGACAACGTAAAAAGGTTGTGTTTCCGAAAAGCCTGTGAATAAATATGTGGGTCACCACGTCGGGTTATAATACTACGTTCGAGTACGAACCGTCTTTCGAAAGGTCCAAATCAACACCACCTTTTATGTCAGACGTGTGAATATTAGAAAAGAAATCCTTGTATAGTGTATGCAAGTACGGGGAAGTAAAAGTAATTGTATTTTACGTTCTATGAACGTGTTTCGGCGAATTAATTAAAATGCGCCAGAGGTACCTTTACAATCATATTGCTTGAAACCATTGATTTCATTCAATAATCATATAATAAAATCTCAAAGGTATTGCAAAAACCGATGTCCGTCGACGCGGGCGACCCAGGAAGTAGAGAAATTCCTTTGGTCGAGTGTCTCACTTTGGTCGACCCTTGAATAAAGTGGGAAAAAAAACAGCATTTTCTATTCCATGAAAAAATCATCTTTTTTGAATCGAAAAAGCGGTCCGCGTAAGTTCCACTTTATGAAAAGTAAAATACTTATCTCTTTTTTTATTTCCGTGAAATAAGCGTTTCAGTAAAAGCGCAAAGGGCTTTACGAACGAACTTTGGCTTATAGAACCGAGGTCCCGGGGCTTAAACGGCTGGAACGGCGCGCAGCGCAGGTTTGCTTTAGCTTTCCCGCTTCGCGTTTTTGTTTGACAAAAGCTAGAAAATTACTATGTATGTCCCGTTATTACGTCCCTTTCTCTTTATGTGCTGCTCTTTCCGCTACGCGCAAATTCTCATTGGATTTTGCTGGTTCCCAACAGCGATAGCTATTTATTTAAGTATTTGGGTAGCACCATCCGATTTTCAACAGGGTGAAAATTATCGCATTATTTATGTGCATGTTCCCGCAGCTTGGATGAGTTTACTTATTTATATCGCAATGGCTATTAGCAGTGTGTCATTCTTATTAACAAAACATCCCCTTTTTCAGTTATTTTCCAAAACCGGTGCCAAAATAGGTGCTTCGTTTACATGGTTTACCCTAGTCACCGGGGGGTTTTGGGGAAAACCTATGTGGGGGACCTTTCGGGTATGGGATGCTCGTTTAACCTCTGTATTAATCTTGTTTTTCATTTACCTGGGTGCACTGCGTTTTCAAGAGTTTTCTGCGGATGTTGCTTCTATTTCTATATGTATAGGGCCAATCAATATACCAATAATTAAGTTTCCTGTCAACTGGTGGAATACATTGCATCAACCTTCGAGCATTAGCCAATTTGGTACTTCAATACATATTTCTATGCCCATTCCAATCTTTTTAATCTTTGCTAGCTCTTTCTTTCTAACTGGGATTTTGTTCATTTTGGAGACACGTCAAATAATTATATCTTTTTATTTGCAGCGAAAAAGCCAATGACTTTCCTGGAGCCTTGTCAATAATTTTTATTTCGTCAGTTTCTTCTTCTCTCTCTACGTGGGACAGTACCTGGTCTCGTCTGACAGCGCCCCGCCCTGCGGCGGGCCTTTTGTCATCAGGAGCCAAAAGCCTATGGGAAAGAAAACGCGCGCAAGGCACGTAGTGCGGCGGGCCTTGTTGGTTGAAACATTTAAAGGGGCTATCCCCCCCTATTGGTTCGAGGGTTAAGAACCAGCAGGCCGTAGCAGCTCCAGGGTAAGTTTCTTTCATTGAAAAACCTCGTCAAAGAATTCTTTTTATTCGTTATATGGACCCCGTCAATCCTGGCTAAAGTAGGCGGCCTTAGGTACAAAAAAAATATATATATTTTTTTTATACCTAAGATCTCGTATTGATGGGTAAATACTGCCCATGATGTATGACGTCAATCATGAAGAACACAAAGTTTCCATGATCCGTGAAGAAGCAACTGATAGAGCTGTTCGCCAATTCTGCTTGCTGATTCGTAGAAGAGGCAAGGCGGCGCGTATGGCTCTATGCTGGGCGGCCCCCCCCCCTATAGGGTTCATAGAAGCTATTCTGTGAGAGTTTTTCGGCTAGCTTGCGACGTGTGTAATCTTCCGTTATTGAGGTTGGTAGGACTCATAATCGGCATGCCAAATGCCGTAACGAACCCAGAGTTGTACGGCAAAAAAATCTTTTTTTGTTGCCAATTATAAGCAAAGTTTATAATGTTACGTCACCGGAATTGGGCCATTATTTTTTAGTACTGAGTATTTCCGTTGCGTTGACTAACAAGCTGCGTCCCGTGGCTGTTTCACTCTATTTTTTTTTGTTCACTATGTCTCTCTTTGGTATCTTGTTCTGTTATATTCCTTCCGACTTTTCCAATTACAACGTATCCACCAACTCAAATGCTAATGCGCCTTTGTTTTATAAAATATCAGGAAGCTGGTCTAATCATGAGGGTAGTCTGTTATTATGGTGTTGGATCCCAAGTTTTTACGGATTCCTTTTTTGTTACCCGGCCCGACCCAGCAATGTATCGGAACAAGCAAAGGGCGGAGAGAAAAAAAATAGTTATTTTTCGCCCGAAGGTCTCGACCAGCGGGCAATTTCGCTCATGGATGAACAGCAAATTTATAAAGGCATTGCTTTATTTTTTCCTATTTTTTTATTAGCAAGTTCCAATCCTTTCGTTCGAATTTCATTTGTTTGTACTAAATCACTTGCGGAACTAAATCCTGTTTTACAAGATCCCATATTAGCTATACATCCTCCTTGCATTTATGCGGGATACGTCGCAAGTGCTATTGGCTTCTGCTTATGTTTATCTGGAATAATAAACGGGCCGCGTTTGAATAATATATTTTTATTTTTTGGTCCTTTTCCGGTGAAGCCAAGTAAGGTCCGAAGGCCGGAAATGGGTCGTAGATTTCCACACACGAGAACCGCTCTATGTGTGCCCTTTGGGTCATTGGCCCATGGAGAGCGGGCTAAAAGTGTTGTTCGTGAAACAAATACTATGTATCTTCATTTTGGTGGGACCCGTGGCGCGAATACGGTAGTGTGGAAACAAATTCAAATTTGGATCTTGACATGTTGGTGCTTTTTAACGGTAGGCATATTGCTAGGAAGTTGGTGGGCTTATCATGAATTAGGCTGGGGCGGCTGGTGGTTCTGGGATCCCGTAGAAAATGCTTCTTTCATGCCTTGGGTATTAGCTACGGCTTGTATTCATTCAGTCACTTTACCTAAATTGAATGATTGGACCTTGTTTCTCAATACGGTTACTTTTCTATGTCGTATTTCAGGAACTTTTTTTGTGCGTTCCGGATTGCTAGCTTCCGTTCATAGTTTTGCTACAGATTCGACACGAGGAATCTTTTTATGGTGTTTTTTTTCCATAATTACCAGCATATCTTTTATTTCTCTCTTCAGAATGAAGCAGCAATCAGGTACCCAGCTAGTTGGGGCTGGGGCATTATCTGTTCTATCATCAAACCGAAATCCTACGGTCTCAAAACCTGTGAACCAGATCTTGTGGCATTCACGAAGCACTCTAGTTGCGCACTCGTATCGATCCGATCGTTTAGCAAAGCTCATGGTGGAGGGCACAGAAGGTCGCGACGAAGTCATTGTATACGGAGCAAGTAGAAAGCCCAAATGAAAAAGCTACCTATTATAAGTGACTTTAGCCCGATCCAGCACTTTGCGCTGTATCGGGACAGAAGGAGGCTACTTCATTTCAATTAGATACACTCCTCTCTCGCTGGTCGAGACCTTCGGACCTAAAAAATATTTTTTTCTGTACGCATTCTTCATGGGAGCGAACACGAGGGAATAGACCGTATTCTCTGATCCGAGGGAGCGAAATAATCAAAACGAATAGAGCAGATGGTCCAACTACAGAATTTTTTCTTTTTTTCTATTTTTCTGGTTGTGCTTTGTGGCACAGCAGCACCCATACTATTTCAATGGTTGGTAAGTAGAGATGTTTCCACAGGTGCTCCTTTTTCTAATGGTACTGTAATACCTATTTCTACATCTCTATTACTTGTTTTAGTTCTCATACATTCCAGGGGGTTCATGCGCTCTCTGGACGAAGCAAAAAGGATAGTTTCGATGAGAGCAAGACCCCTTCTGTTACCCAACATAATTGAGAGAAGCTCACCTGAAAAAATCCAATATATTTCCTCTTTTCTGGATGAAAAAGCCTTGTCAATTCCTTCCTTTTTTCGTCAATCTTTTCCTCCCCTTCTTGTCATACAGTCCCCGGCGGCCCTTGTCGGACAGTATTTTGGTTTTGTGGTGTCCGACAAAACAAAGTCCGGGAGCCTGGCTGACAGTGTACGGGCCCTGCGTCGGGCCTTGTTGTTGTTTTCTTATTTTACTATTATCAAATTCATGGGGGACTTTTCATATTTAGAATCTTTTTGCGGTGTGCTTTGTTTCCTCCTCTTCCGTACGTTCCTTTTATCGTCTCATCATAGGCGCGATAGGTTAGCGAGGCACAAATTTCCTTTCTTTGTTTTTCATAGGCAGAGAAGACGCAAGCTTATTATATCGTCACTGAGAAGAAATAACTTGAATTGGAGTAGATGTTTTCTTGTTCGCGCCCTACCGAGTAGACCGATGACTGTTGGTTATTACTTTCGAAAAGCTCCCGTTAATATGAAGCTTTCACATGGAGGAGTTTGCATCTTTATTATGGGTGTAATTCTGCCCAACGCAAAAAAGATACAATCTACGGGGAAAACACCTTTGGGTTCCGAACTACATATGGGAAAGGTTCGTAGCACTTTGCGAGGTATTGATCAATTACATGGGCCCACTTTTCACTCTATTTGTGGTAATTCAATCATTTATAAACCGTCCCTGACAAACCCATTAATGTTTGAGCATGACGAATCACGTCCTGCCCTGTTGCAATCCTGGCCTACCGAAGGTGCGAAGCTCTCGACCGACGGTAGAGGCTTTAGCTCTCCACCAACGGGAGGAGGAAACTTCTGTGGTTCGCCGAAGGGACGAGGGCCAGAAATGGCTGGTAGATTTACGCACACTTCTTTACGAAAGAAGGGCTTTACAGTTCTCGAACATAACAGTTTTTCACATTGGTTGACTATGTTCCCGGAAAAAAGATTCTATTTTTCGAATCAGGAAACGAGCACTACCAAAGTGGCTATACATACCAATCTCTTTACGGATCTATATGCTTTGATCGGAACCGGAAGTTTTGAAACAGGCGGCTGGTATACGACAGTAATTAAGCTCCCTTTTATTTTCCGTATTTGGATAGGTTTCGTTATGGCTTCGTTGGGAGGCTCGCTCAGTCTTTTCCGTAGGCTTACCTTTTACAGATTGGATTGGAATTAAAAATTTATTGTGGTTATTTTTGTTTCTTAATACTCTGGATTTAGCTATGTTGAGAGAACCAACCAAAAAAATGTATCTGAATAAAGGAATCTACGAATAACCTGGTATTGCGAGAATGATTTTATTATAGATTTCGTTTTACCTAAGACCCCGGTATATATATTTACCACATGCGTAGAAGGAGCCTGCTGCTCGGAATCAAATTATAGATACAGCGCATATTTCTATTTATGTGGGTCGCGCAAACAAAGATGCTGTATCGTATATTATATCTTTAGGACATAGGGACATAGGTCGCCGGTGCGGAATCATATCCGTTTCTCGAGAATTCTGTGCACTAAATTTCGCTATAGAATTTTGATATCGATGAGGTGTCCAATCTTATATAGAGAGAGCAGCATTACATAGATCTATTACTCCCCCGACCGACATAAACCAGATGGCCGCCGGTGGGTCCTACACTAGGTTATAAGCATTCCGAGGAGACCACCTCGTATGAGATGAGAGACGCTAAGAAAGGGCGCAAGCTCCTTTCTGAAGTGATAGCGGGAAGTCGAAATAAAACAAATTTTCTTGGTACGAGCGCTAGCCTGGCCTTATGCCCCATGGGCCTTCAACCGAGCAAAAATCTTTCTTTCTGCTTTCGTCAAACAGGGGGGCGGCCTGGAGTAAAAGGATTCGAACCTTTGTTTCTCGGCATCAAAGGCCGATGCCTTACCACTTGGCTATACTCCAAAAAAAAGCCCATAAATCAACCTTACACAAGAATGAAATCACTCCACGTAGCGTCATTGGCACATTAGGGAACGGTTGATCACTTCGCGCTCCGCATTTTATTATTTTGGGGGAGGTCCAAACAAACATACCCTTTTTTTCGGACAAAAAAGTTGTTCCGGAACCTATCAAAAAAGGTTTTCAGTTACTAATTTATTTTATTGTATGGAAAATAACTATCATCTATAATCAATCATATGTATATACTAAAACCAGCTAATCGAAAAGCTACATCTTTCGTAGGCTTATGCTTTACCCGTCTCATGGTTCATTTTTTGTTTGAGGCCCCCCCCCAGGTTGCTTACTACTTAGATGATTTTTCCCCTGGGATTTGTCCGCACTCCGTACTTCGGTCCAGAAAACAGGAAAAGTTAGTTTGCTTGAGAAGCTTTCTACGCAATTTCCTCTACAGTGGTGGGCTCGCGGCGGCCTTATTAACCACAGATGCTGCGTATAATGTTGAGTTATAATTCTTCAGAGCTAACACTCGATGGTGCTTTACAAAATTTTTGGGAGGTAGATAAATACGGGAAAAGACGCTCGCAGAAGTCCATCATGACTTCGATATCTGTTTCGATCGATATAAGAAATAAGCTGCACCCGGCGGGAAGTCTGGTTATCTCTTCCCACGCCGCTATTTAAAAACTGAATGATTCTATCGGAGATGAATGACCCGAGAGAGAGCCCCTGTACGGCCGTAGGTTTACCTCGCTCACCGATGAGCCGGGCTACTGCTCCACGAACCGTACGGGATAGTGGCCGCCCATCACACAGCTCCCTAACCTGCCTTTCTCCCTAGCTCCCTCGTCGAACCCGGAAAGGCACACCTTGGAAGATTGCCCGATGGACCGCGTCGCCAAAGTGAAACTTGCCAAACGGGGACCGATTAGTAGGTAGATAGGCTCCTTACCCACTTATCACGCGCCTTTCTATTGCTAGGTCCCCTTTTCAGTTAGGTGGAGTCCCCCGACGGTAAATGCATCCATAGGCACTACGTGTCCTTCTTTGGCTCTATTTATAGGGTCTTACCGTTCTTTCCCGTGCGGCTTGTCTGATCTAGTGGACGCCCTGTAAAAAGAAGAAAGATGTCGTTCAGTCACCCCCCCTTTTTTCCTAGTGATATAATCCATTACATTAGGTCTATCTCTTCCATGATAAGGTTAGGGGGCCACCTCGTCGCGCATCATCCCCGAAAAGGAGTATAGTGAACAGCGTACGTTCGCGCGCGCGGCAAAACGGAGGACAACGGCCCAAGGTCAGCCATTCGGTGTAGTGCCGTAACTCCGATTCGCCGGTACAGATCCTCATCTTCAAACACAGGAGCCGGCTCGACTCCTGCTACTCGGTCATCCTTTTCGGGATGAGCGAAATCCCGGAGCTTTTTTCACATGCTAAGGTCTCGGTTGCCGAACCCGGATAAGTGAAATGCCTTGGTACATCGTGAACTTGTACTTTTAGCGCGCGGGCAGGACTGGTCGCCCCAGTCAGTGCTGAACCAGGAGGCTCGTACCCCCTTCGCGGACATAATAATCCCCGCAGCTTATAATATGATTTCTGAATCGAGCGCGCTTCGCGTTATGACTCCACGTAGATTATTTCTTCGCTAATCAAGCAGCCATGCTGCTTGATCGCTTTGCCCCTCTGTGCAGTTTCATTCCTTCGCAACTCAAGCACACGATATTCAAACAAATGTTTTTTCTCCTCCGTCGTCAACCATCGTAGATCGTTGATCAAATTGTTATCGGCTGTCGACACCCTATTTTCATATTTAGGCTATTGATTACGAATAAGGATGATTGGAACGTTTTTATCTTTGATAAAAAACTGACCTATACTTTTGATTCAGGCTCGTACCTCTGACCATCCAGTATCACATTCATAAGGTAAGCACCTCCTGTCCACTTAGTTCATCAGTGACCCGAACAAAGGCCATACCTGTTGCGCGCGTCGTAATAGTCGTTTCGTAAAAAAAAAATTTAAATGGCCTTATGCAACGAAAATTTCTACGAAAAAAAGCCCTCTCCCTAAGGTCGAGTGCCCTTCGGCGGGCCGAAGATATCGAAAAACAATATCCATATATTCTTTTATTTCACTGTAGTGGCTTGACAAGCCGACAATGGCGACAAATCAAGAATATATTGTGTACCATTAAAGGTAAAACTTTATTTGAACCGAGGGAAAGGAAAAAAAATAAAAATAGTCTGCCAAACAATCGGGGCGGCGGCCATTGGATCGCACAGCTTGCTTCTAGCGCAGGTCCTACTTGTATCTTGTACTTGACTAAAAAAGCACCGAACAATACATGGTCACAATTGCTGCTACCTCTAGCCCCCTACAGCCAAAATTTAGTTTTATTATATGGACAAGACGTAGGAGCCACTGTTTTCAATCATATGGATATGGAAAAAGCGACTACTTTGGAAACAACATCGGTATTTCAACAACTTCTTGGTCTTATGTTTCTACCCGGCGCATGTTTTTTGTTTTTGGTTGAACAAACCAACGGACAGAAGTTATCCATTAACAAACATGGTTGATGAGTTTTGAGCGCAACAATGTTTAACGTCACACCCATTTGACGCTCTATTCGTTACATGAAAGAAAGGTGAGGATTTAATAGGGGGGCTACTTGGTCCACGGGGAATAACCAAGTGACGGGGCCTCACTTTGACAATCGAGCCCGTAGGCTTGATTGGCGTAGTTCGGTGGCTTAGTTCATGACAAAAAGCTTTCTGGGTACATGAAACACCAGGTCCTGTAAAATCTATTCTTTCTCAGCAATTTCGGCGAAGTAAATCGTAGAGCCGGCCCGAAACCCAACAACCCCCGGAGCCAAAGAAGCACATAGTGCCTGTAAAGGCAAATAAGTATCCTCCCCCGAATCAGCTGGTGAACGTGTAATGCGGGAGCCGAACGACACAGTACCTAAAACCTTCTGCATAGGTAGCGCTGAGTTAGGCAGGGCCCAAGTCCTAGCCTGGGATAGCAATGGGCAAATTTTTCAGTGGCTGAGACCGTACATAGTTGTACAAGGTACTATCCGTGTCTTACCATGAACCGCTCCGGACGGCAGTTGAATCGCTAAAATTTATATAAATGGATTCACTACAGCATAAAAATTTATATAAATGGATTCACTACAGCATAATTGGAGCCACTGGGGTTGGTTCTCAGCGCCTTGTATCATTAATCTAGTCTTTATGGTAGCCTGGCGCTACGCGAACAAAAAAAAAGATTTTTTTTGCTCTGCATCTTTCTAGCACCCCATGGGCAGGGCCCTAAGGGGACTTTATTTTGTCGGACACCACAATATTGAAATACTGTCCGACAAAACAAAGGGCTAAAGCCTTTCAGGCCGAAAGTCGGCGGCCTGATCGCAGCCTCTAAGCTCTCTGCCTTTTAAGGAATCCTCCGCAATTTCACAAAAAACTTTAGAGTATGGCCCACGAAAAAAGATATATTTATATATCTTTTTTCTGCATAAATATTCAAGCTAAGGGATGAGGGCCGCAGGCAAAATGAAATATATATTTTATGACAAAAGATTTAATTCTTTCGGCGAATAACGGGATTCGAACCCGTGTTTTCAGAGCCACAATCTGCAACTTTGACCCCTAAGTTATATCCGCCCCTATTTATAAATGAGATACTCGCTATCGGATTCGAACCGATATTCCATTAGAAACAGATTTTGAGTCTGCCGTGTTTGCCGTTCCACCAAGCGAGTCTTGGCTTTTATTAGGAATAGATCGAAAA